CTTAACTAAATGAAGAGCAACAAAATAAGGAATAGGTTTTTTTCTACATCTTAGTATCATTTCTTTGATACTTCCAAGGGGGTTTCCGCATATTTTGCTTGGGCTTAATCTTTTCTAATTATACTAGAAATCGTATAAGAACTTGTTATAATTGGATTTATTGGATTGTTTCATCAACGGTGTTGGGTCAGAATAACTTTTTGACTCTGCGCCAGTGATTCCCCTATTATTTATTAGTGAACAATAATTGAATAATTCCTTCATAGAGATAGAGGACATAATTCACATGGATATAGTAAATCTCGCTTGGGCTGCTTTAATGGTAGTCTTTACGTTTTCCCTTTCACTAGTAGTATGGGGAAGGAGTGGACTCTAGAAGTACTACTAATTGAGTTTAGGAACTAAACAGTATCACTTTTTTTTATAGATCGTTCGGCAAAGTCGGCAAAGTTTTTTTTATTTAAAATTTCACTATTTCAATTTAAAATTTTATTTTTAAATTGAAATAGAAATGAAAAATATCTTCATTTCGAAATTCTCTTGGATTTTAGTTGAGTAATGTATTCTATGAATAATAAATATATATGAAGAATACTCTTTCAATCAAAGAAATATTTCAATTATTTCCGTGTTCGTATTTTGAAAGTAAAAAAAGTAAAAGGAATACAAATGGTAGGAAATTTATTCCAACTGAATTCTTCATAAATTTTCTATTTCGATGAACTGACTCTTACCAAAGTTAGATATGGACCATGAGGAAGAACGGAACTTTTTTTTATTTTGTTTACCTCTTTACTGTTCAAAGATCAAAGAGAAAACAATTCGGTTATTCCATTACGTGGATACACATTGGGAAACAACATAGTAGTTGTCCAACGAGATACTGCACATCCTAAAATATTGTCTTGGGCGAGTCACATATTGCGCCGCTTGTTTTAGTTTTACTATTTTAGAAATTTTATTTATGTTTTGCTTGTTTTATTGAACCCATTTCATATCATGGTTCAAACGTTAAAAGTCGACGGGTTTTACTAATCCTTTTCGAAATCCGAAGAAGTTCCCATGGATCATTTGTCAACTCCTCAATCAATGACTTCTTCGATCGGGATTCATATTGAAAATAATCAGAAATCTAGGAATTCTAATCGTAAAAGTCGCTTTCGATTATTTCAAATTAATTTAATTGAAATCAACACAAATTAAATACAAATAGATAAAGCAAAGAAATAGAATTGGGATACTATATAATATACATTATCACTATATATATTATATATACGTAATTAAATAGATTTCTATATATATAGAAAAGGAATATGATGATACTATTGTAGATTGATCTATATTAATCTATATTAAATTAACCCGCATTACAATACAACTTTATACACTACAATAACAATACTAGATAGTATGGTAGAAAGAAATATCTGAATCTTTCTACCATACTATCGTATCTCATAGAATACGACTGATTCTAGTCTGCCCATTTCAGTTAAGACGCGAAATTTTTATCCTTTTCTTCTCTGCAATTATTGATAAGAAATAAAAAATCAAGTTTAATTCAAATTAATCACCTTGGCTGACTGTTTTTACGTATATTATAAGTAAAAAAGCAGTAGGAACTAGAATAAACAGTGCAGTAGCAATAAATGCGAGAATATTTACTTCCATAATCTCATTGTTTAATTTTTCTTTAATTCGCAATAACTCGGGAGTTAATCCCATAGAGATAATAAATCTTTCGCCTGGAAATTCAATGGGATGCATTACATCTCGATGATATCGAATCGGATCAATATCATGAATAACAATATCGGAGCTATCAAATCGATTCATCGTCAAGAATTGAATAGTATAACATAGGACAATCTTTTATCCATACTGAACTCAAAATTTGATTCCCGATACAATCAATAATTCCTTTATTTATTTATCATTCTTTTCCATTCTTTCTTTTCTATAACCTACCGCCCTCTTTGTACAATCATCTGATGAAGTATCATCTAACCGCCTTTCCACTTACCATTGGTTCTAAACAAACCCCAACAAACAATAGAAGCTCAATGAAAAAAAAGGAAGGAGCTAAGTTATAAACTCCTTTTTTTAATGATCCAATCTTCTTGGAAAACAAAAGAAGTATGATAAAGACGAGTACAAATTCCGGTATAAAAAAATCGAATATTCCATCAAATTAACTATTTTTTTATATATTTATATATAAATTTAAAAAGTTTGTTCTTTCAAGGAAAAACCCTTATAAAATATAATAAAAAAAAAAAAAAAAAAAAATGCATTACCTCGCTAATAAAAAAGTGATCCTTGTTTGATCTTTATTTTTTGAATATCCTCTTTCATTGGATTAGTAATGGGACGCATATATCAAAAGCTCAATGCGAAATTTGAATGAGATAGATTATTTCAAATTAGTAAAATTTGAAATTGAGGTTACACAAAATAGGGCCCGAAAAGAATATACTTTTATTTGAATCTTAAAAAAAAAGTATTCTATACTATTCTATACACAGTAACTATGTTCAATTTATTTTATATTGTACAAATTCCATTTATGTATGTACTCCCGGGAAACATACAATACTCTACTTTATTTCATATTTCACAGATCGGGAGTAATTGAAAAAGCCAGACCCAGTACGGTATCCCGTGGAATCCTGAATCTGATGCTAATAATATAATAATTGTACTAATCCACATATGCCTCTCTCCCATCAATCGAATCGGTACTAGTCGAAGAAATGGAAATTCCCCCATTTGGTTGATGATAAATGTGAAACGAAAAAGAAAAAAAGAAGAGGGATCGCTGTTGGGAATGAAATTATGTGATTTGGACTTCTTTTCACAAAAAATAGAGAGATGAATTGATATAGTTTTTTATTGGATTTGGATTCGTCGGGACTGACGGGGCTCGAACCCGCAGCTTCCGCCTTGACAGGGCGGTGCTCTGACCAATTGAACTACAATCCCAAGTAAATACCATAATAAAATAAAGTATACATATTTTTATGATTTCATTCTAACACTTTCAATTTCGATTAGAATTGGCGTGTTGTAACAGAGCTGCGAGTGTGATATATCGATACCCATATGTATATGTACTTTAGTGAGAGCAGCCGGTATTACTAGTAATCCTTTCGTTATTGCCAAATCAATTGGATAATCACTCGTTCAATCAAAAAAGTTTTTTTTTATTTACTCTTTTCCTTAAACTTTACTTTATAGTTACGGATCCTGATATGAATCTAGATCATTAGCAAGATCAGAATTTCTTGTAAAAAGAGAGGAAATAAATAGTGGTATAGATATATCATAAAATGGATTTCTTCCGTATTGGGATTGGGGGATCGGGCATTTCTGGAGAGCAACAAATGGGTTATATTATATCATTTCATGGCGGATCGGCAAATTATTGGGCCGAGCTGGATTTGAACCAGCGTAGACATATTGCCAACGAATTTACAGTCCGTCCCCATTAACCGCTCGGGCATCGACCCAGGAAGAATCAATTCCAGGCTTATTGATAATCCACGATCAACTTCCTTTCGTAGTACCCTACCCCCAGGGGAAGTCGAATCCCCGCTGCCTCCTTGAAAGAGAGATGTCCTGAACCGCTAGACGATGGGGGCAGACTTGCACGACCGCCATCATACTATGTTCATAGTATGAATAGTTTTTTAAAATTGTCAATATAATGGAATGGTATGACTCGATACGAAGGATCTTTCCGTCTTTCACGATTCTTTCTATACAATTTTTTTCGATAAAAGTTTGGTTCAAAGGCCACGCCGAATCTCTTTATCCGAATCTCTTTATCAATGATTCAATGAAATATCTTGGATCTATGTTAAATTAGTGGATACATGTATCACTCAAATGAATTTAGTTATGATGTCAATTAGGATAGTCTTGAAACAATTCATTGTATTGATATTTATCAAATCCAATATCAATAAACCTTTTATTTTACCTATATTATATACTCTATATTAAATTATATTAAATTATTTAATTTACTTTTACTGGATAAAGAAAATTTTTCATTCCTGAATGAACCCTTATACTTATTATAAGATATATCTATGTACATCTATTATAATAAGTATATATACTAAACTCATAGTGTCTTTATTCAGGAATTGGATCAAACAAGCCCTTTTAACTCAGTGGTAGAGTAACGCCATGGTAAGGCGTAAGTCATCGGTTCAAATCCGATAAGGGGCTTTGCTTTTTTCATAAATCATAAAACTCCGGCAGTAGTATTCATATTTGAAGTGCGAATAAAGATATTGTTGATCTTTGTAATAAAGTAATAAAAAAAAAGTAACAAACCGTATAATTAAATAATTAAATATTTTAATATATAATCAAAATTATAACATTATAATTAATTATAGTATGGTTATAAATTTGCTATTTTAATAAATTAAATATATTATTAAATAAAAAATATATTATTTATTATTAAATAAATAATATAATTATTATAAATATTATATTAAATATTATAATGAATGTAAGGATAAGTCGTCTCGTTAAATCTTCAAATATTACTATTCCTTTCCTATTTTCCATTATTCCAATTAAATCGATTAGAAATCAACAAAATAAAAAGTAAGTGGACCTAACCCATTGCATCATAATTATATCCACTATTCTGATATTAAAATTCGATAGAGATGAAATTGGATCTTTTTTTTCTTTGGACTACGCGGGAATCTGTCGATATATCCGATTTAATCTTCTTGTTCCTAGACGTTCTATAGGAATAAATTAGGAATAAATAAATTACTATTCCCTTCCTTTACCGAGAAACATTTATTCCAAGTCACAACATACGAGCCATTTTAAATATCTTTCTTTGATTCCAATTCCAGAACACAAGATCCGTTTTATTAGTTATATCTTATATATCTATTTATATATCTAGCAAATCGCTATTTCATGTACTAAATATTTCCATCCATATTGATACATGCAATATT